ACCTCTTATTATAGTGTGTGCTTCCGGAGGAGCACGCATGCAAGAAGGAAGTTTGAGCTTGATGCAAATGGCTAAAATATCTTCTGCTTTATATGATTATCAATCAAATAAAAAGTTATTTTATGTATCAATCCTTACATCCCCTACCACAGGTGGGGTGACGGCCAGCTTTGGTATGTTGGGAGATATCATTATTGCCGAACCCAATGCTTACATTGCATTTGCGGGTAAAAGAGTAATTGAACAAACATTGAATAAGACAGTACCTGAGGATTCACAAGTGGCTGAATATTTATTCCATAAGGGCTTATTCGATCCAATCGTACCACGTAATCCTTTAAAGGGCGTTCTGGGTGAGTTATTTCGGCTACATGCTTTCTTTCCTTTGAATAAAAATTAGATCGATCAAGTAGAGCCTTAGAGTCTTAATTTAATAAGAGTATTAATTTATTAAAACTTAATAAAATTTTTTATGTGTGGTGATCAAGTAGTTATTTAATTTATAGGAATCAAATATAGGAATCAAAGTAAAAATACGAAGAATGGATTTTTTCTTTGGTAACATAAGATTTAATTGTAGAAAGAATCATCCAGATCATCTTTTTATCGATATTCCTGGTTACTAACCAGGAAATCCCTATTAAAAAAAATAAAAGAGTGAATTCTTTCTTCCGTGAAATTGGTTAACAAGGTCTTGCATCTTTCTATATCTCCCAAAAATCACCCCCCACTAAAAATCCTTTTTGTTGGGTCGTATTATTATAATGAATTCTTTGAGAATTTGTAATAAATCCTTTCTTTAGTAAATTTTATAAAATTATTAAATTTATAAGACAAGAACAAGATAATAACTAATAATACGAATAATATAAAGGGTGGATTATCATACATATATTTCATGTAGAAACATGTAGAAAGATTTATAGGTCCATTTATTTACATATTTATTGGATTTTATTAATTAATATATATTTATTAAAACATACACTTATATACTCCCTATTAAGTATATATACTCACTTAGGTATACTTAGTATAATATAACAATTATATATGAATTATAATATATCTTTATAACAATATAAGGATAAAGTTAAAATATTAATATAAAACAATAAATATAACAATAAATAACAGGTACAAATATTAAATCGAGGTACCCATTCTATGATAACTCTCAACAGCTTCCCCTCAATTTTTGTGCCTTTAGTGGGCTTAGTATTTCCGGCAATTGCAATGGCTTCTTTATCTCTTTATGTTCAAAAAAACAAGATTTTTTAGATACAATAAGGACGAATCTTTTTTTTTTTTAAGACTTACTTGGATCATAACACGGATATCCATTTAGTAGAATATGGTATAACATGTGGCTTCCTTCGGTCATAAGCTCTTATGTATGTATAAACATGATATTATGGGTAAATGAATTATCACTATTTTCAAATAGATCGGGATCGGGGAGAATTTCTGAAATGTAAAGTCAATATATCTATATGTATTCGGAAATCATGTGAAAGGGATGTTACTATTTTAGTTTGGACCTAAGAAATTCGATGAATTACCCCTAAACGTTCACATCATAATAGTGCTGGTTGATGAGAGTTACTTCGGAAACAAAAAAAAGTAAAATAAAATTTATTTTTGTTATTCTCCCAATTCCAATAAAATGCAACTAGGTCTAGTTATAGTATGAGTTGGCGATCAGAACGTATATGGATAGAACTTATAGCGGGGTCCCGAAAAACAAGTAATTTCTGCTGGGCCTTTATTCTTTTTTTAGGTTCATTAGGGTTTTTATTGGTTGGAACGTCCAGTTATTTTGGTAGGAATTTTATATCTTTATTTCCTTCTCAGCAAATAATTTTTTTTCCACAAGGGATCGTGATGTCTTTCTATGGGATCGCAGGTCTTTTTATTAGCTCCTATTTGTGGTGCACAATTTCGTGGAATGTAGGTAGTGGTTATGATCGATTCGATATAAAAGAGGGCGTAGTGTGTATTTTTCGTTGGGGATTTCCTGGAAAAAATCGTCGCATATTCCTACGATTCCTTATGAAAGACATTCAGTCCATCAGAATAGAAATTAAAGAAGGTATTTATGCTCGTCGTGTCCTTTATATGGAAATCAAAGGCCAGGGGGCCATTCCCTTGACTCGTACTGATGAGAATTTGACTCCACGAGAAATTGAGCAAAAAGCTGCTGAATTGGCCTATTTCTTGCGTGTACCAATTGAAGTATTTTGAAAAAAGGAACTGAAGAATTAATACTTTGCAAGAGAGAAAAAACTCAAGAATCCTCGTTTTTTTATATAGCATAACTTAACTGAAGTTTCTTCAGAACGCTTATTCGAACCAAAGCAAACGCTACGAAATAATTCTAAAACAAAATTGTTTGTGTCCACAATTTTTTTATGCGTATGTAAACCCACTTAACTCAATTCAGTAACAAATCTAAATACTAGATTCATCATATATTAAAACAAAACATTTCATAATAAATCATAATATAATAAAGTAAAGAATTTTTTTTTTAGAAATATTTGATATTTTGATAGAACGGGAGTTCTTTCGTCTCGCAATCCGACTACTATTAATTTGAAGTGGGCTTTTTCTTATTCTATTTCTGTATTCTTTCTAAATTCAAGGACTAACCACTGTACTGAATCACAAAAAAAATCGGAAATATATTCATGGGCTCGATAACTTGTAATAGAACTTATGCTTGATAGAAATATTAGTATCGTATAGAGTCGACGAACGAGGTGCGTTCAGTAAAAATTAAAAAATTCACAGACGAAAAAATGGCAAAAAAGAAAGTATTAATTTCCCTTCTCTATCTTGCATCTATAGTATTTTTGCCTTGGTGGATCTCTCTCTCATTTAATAAAAGTCTGGAATCTTGGGTTACAAATTGGTGGAATACTAGGCAATCCGAAATCTTTTTGAATGATATTCAAGAAAAGAGTATTCTAAAAAAATTCATAGACTTAGAGGAACTCCTACGTTTGGACGAAATGTTAAAGGAATACCCGGAAGCACATTTACAAAAGCCTCGCATCGAAATCTACAAAGAAACGATCCAATTGATCAAGATGCACAATGAGGATCGCACGCATACAATTTTACACTTCTCGACAAATATAATCTGTTTCGTTATTCTAAGTGGTTATTCTATTATAGGTAATGAAGAACTTGCTATTCTTAACTCTTGGGTTCAAGAATTCCTATATAACTTAAGCGACACAATAAAAGCTTTTTCTATTCTTTTATTAACTGATTTATGTATAGGATTCCATTCGCCCCACGGTTGGGAACTAATGATTGGCTCTGTCTACAAAGATTTTGGATTTGCTCATAATGATCAAATTATATCCGGTCTTGTTTCTACTTTTCCAGTCATTTTAGATACAATTTTTAAATATTGGATCTTTCGTTATTTAAATCGTGTATCTCCTTCACTTGTAGTGATTTATCATTCAATGAATGACTGAAAAATGATTGAACGATCCAATTATAATATTTGTTACTTTGTGGATAAGCAAAACATTCAAAATTGTACTTATTCTTTCTACCCATCCAAGGGATTCCTTCAATATTCCAGTAAAATTATTTATATTTAAGTAAATAGCAAAATTATAGATAGGGAACTATACTAGCGACCTGCCTAATTTTATTGTATAAATTTTCGGGATCAATGATTGGACCATGCAAACTAAAAATACCTTTTCTTGGATAAAGAAAGAGATTACTCGATCCATTTCCGTATCGCTCATGATATATATAATAACCCAGGCACCCCTTTCAAATGCATATCCCATTTTTGCACAGCAGGGTTATGAAAATCCACGAGAAGCGACTGGCCGTATTGTATGTGCCAATTGCCATTTAGCTAATAAACCCGTGGATATCGAGGTTCCACAAGCGGTACTTCCTGATACTGTATTTGAAGCAGTTGTTCGAATTCCTTATGATCTGCAACTGAAACAAGTTCTTGCTAATGGTAAAAAAGGAGCTTTGAATGTAGGGGCTGTTCTTATTTTACCCGAGGGGTTTGAATTAGCCCCTCCCGATCGTATTTTGCCCGAGATAAAAGAAAAGATAGGAAATCTGTCTTTTCAGAGCTATCGCCCCACTAAAAAAAATATTCTTGTGATAGGTCCTGTTCCTGGTCAGAAATATAGTGAAATCACCTTTCCTATTCTTTCCCCGGACCCCGCTACTAAGAAAGATGTTCACTTCTTAAAATATCCCATATACGTAGGCGGGAACAGGGGAAGGGGTCAGATTTATCCCGACGGGAGCAAGAGTAACAATAATGTTTATAATGCTACAGCAGCAGGTATAGTAAGCAAAATCATACGAAAAGAAAAGGGGGGGTACGAAATAACCATAGCGAATGCATCGGATGGACGTCAAGTGGTTGATATTATCCCTCCAGGACCGGAACTTCTTGTTTCAGAGGGCGAATCCATCCAACTTGATCAACCATTAACGAGTAATCCTAATGTGGGTGGATTTGGTCAGGGGGATGCGGAAATAGTACTTCAAGATCCATTACGTGTCCAAGGTCTTTTGCTATTCTTGGCATCTGTTATTTTGGCACAAATATTTTTGGTTCTTAAAAAGAAACAGTTTGAGAAGGTTCAATTGTCCGAAATGAATTTCTAGATCCGCGGATTTATCAACATCAAGCTCTAAAAATAAACAAATTTTTGTTGGCAATTATGTTATGTAATTATGTATAATCAAAAAAATTTTGCTTGTTTATATTCTTTCTTCTACCGGATTTCGGGAATTACTTATACCGCATTACTGGTCATAGTATATTGTGAAGAAGACTATTTGATTTTACTTAACTCTTCTTTATTTCTTTGTTTTTTCAATCCAAATTCAAACGGTATGATATAGAACGAATCAATAGTTTTTATATTTGAATAGAATCAAAACAAAAGATAAATAAGCGGAGAATATAAACCAAAGTATAAATGAGAGGAACAAAG